AATGAATTGCCTGATAAAAGGATTACCTTGATAGGGTAAATCATGTAATTAATATTACATTCATTATATTTAATAGAATTAAACTATTTCTAAAAGTATCAAAAACTTTTGTGCATCATACACCAAAATATAAAAAGATAAGCTAACTAAGCTACTGGGCTCATACCCCACTTATAAAGGTCCTAATCCTTTTCTTTTTAATTTTTAATAATTCATCAAAAATTGTATTTTTCTTAATTTTAATAATAGGAACACTAATTTCTATCTCAGCTAATTCTTGATTAGGAGCTTGAATAGGTTTAGAAATTAATTTATTATCTTTTATTCCCCTAATAAGAGATAATAAATTAATATCAACAGAAGCCTCACTAAAGTATTTCCTAACACAAGCATTAGCTTCCTCAGTGTTCTTATTTGCTACAATTTTATTTTTATTAAATTCGAATAAAATTAATTCTAATTTTTTAATGGAAATAATAATCTTCTCTTCTCTTCTTTTAAAAAGAGGTTCAGCTCCATTTCATTTTTGATTTCCTAATGTAATGGAAGGTCTTTCTTGACTAAATGCATTAATTTTAATAACATGACAAAAAATTGCCCCCCTAATATTAATTTCATATATTATTTTTAAACCTTTAGTCATTATTAGAATTATTCTATCAAGACTAATTGGTGCCTTAGGAGGATTAAATCAAACCTCTTTACGAAAATTAATAGCATATTCTTCTATTAATCATCTTGGATGAATATTAGCTGCAATATATGACAGAAATTTAATATGAATGACTTATTTTATATTTTATACATTTTTAACTTTCACAATAATTTTTATATTCAATATATTTAAAACATCCCACATAAATCAATTATTTACTTTATCATTTCATTCAAAAACAATGAAATTTTTCTTATTTTTTAATTTATTATCATTAGGAGGACTTCCCCCATTTTTAGGATTTTTACCAAAATGATTAGTAATTCAATCTTTAACAATAAATAATCAATTATTTTTATTAACTTTTATAGTCCTAATAACTTTAATTACATTATATTTTTATATACGATTATCTTACAGAGCATTTATATTAAATTATCATGAAAATAATTGAATAACAAATTCACTTTATAATTCAACGTACCTAAATACTTTCATAACGTATTCATTTTTTTCATCAATAGGGCTATTTTTAATATTCTCTTTATATTTTATGTTTTAAGGCTTTAAGTTAAATAAACTAATAGCCTTCAAAGCTATAAATATAAGAATAATCTTTTAAGCCTTAGTAAATATTTACTCCTTTAGAATTGCAGTCTAATGTCATTATTGACTATAAAGCCAATTATTTATGATTAAAGAGAATAATTCCCATAAATAGATTTACAGTCTATTGCCTAAATTTCAGCCATTTAATCGCAACAATGGTTATTCTCTACTAATCATAAAGATATTGGAACTTTATACTTTATTTTCGGAGCTTGAGCAGGTATAGTAGGAACTTCGCTAAGAATTCTTATTCGAGCAGAATTAGGTCATCCTGGTGCATTAATTGGAGATGACCAAATTTATAATGTAATTGTTACAGCTCATGCTTTTATTATAATTTTTTTTATAGTAATACCAATTATAATTGGAGGATTTGGAAATTGACTTGTACCAATTATACTAGGAGCTCCAGATATAGCATTCCCTCGAATAAATAATATAAGTTTTTGACTTTTACCCCCAGCATTAACATTACTTCTAGTAAGTAGTATAGTAGAAAACGGAGCTGGAACAGGATGAACTGTTTACCCTCCTTTATCTTCTAATATTGCTCACGGAGGTGCTTCTGTTGATTTAGCTATCTTCTCTTTACATTTAGCTGGAATTTCTTCTATTTTAGGAGCAGTAAATTTTATTACTACAGTTATTAATATACGATCTACAGGTATCACATTTGATCGAATACCGTTATTTGTATGATCTGTAGTAATTACTGCTTTACTTTTATTATTATCATTACCCGTTCTTGCTGGAGCAATTACAATGCTATTAACAGATCGAAATATTAATACTTCATTTTTTGACCCAGCCGGAGGAGGAGACCCTATTTTATATCAACATTTATTTTGATTCTTTGGACATCCTGAAGTTTATATTTTAATTTTACCTGGATTTGGAATAATTTCTCATATTATTAGTCAAGAATCAGGTAAAAAGGAAACATTTGGATCTTTAGGAATAATTTATGCAATATTAGCTATTGGACTTTTAGGGTTCATTGTATGAGCTCATCATATATTTACAGTAGGAATAGATGTAGATACACGAGCTTACTTTACATCAGCAACTATAATTATTGCTGTTCCAACAGGAATTAAAATTTTTAGTTGACTTGCCACTCTTTACGGAACCCAATTAAATTATTCCCCAGCTACTTTATGAGCCTTAGGATTTGTATTCTTATTTACAGTAGGAGGATTAACTGGAGTTGTTTTAGCTAATTCTTCTATTGATATTATCTTACACGATACATATTATGTAGTAGCTCATTTTCATTATGTACTTTCTATAGGAGCTGTCTTTGCTATTATGGCTGGATTTGTTCACTGATATCCTTTATTTACAGGATTAACATTAAATACAAAAATACTAAAAAGTCAATTTACAATTATATTTATAGGAGTAAATTTAACCTTTTTCCCTCAACATTTCTTAGGTCTTGCAGGAATACCTCGACGATATTCTGATTATCCTGATGCTTACACAACTTGAAATGTAATCTCAACCATTGGATCAACAATCTCTTTACTAGGAATTTTATATTTCTTCTTTATTATTTGAGAAAGTTTAGTTTCCCAACGACAAGTTATATTCCCTGTTCAATTAAATTCATCTATTGAATGACTACAAAATACTCCTCCAGCCGAACATAGTTATTCTGAATTGCCATTATTAACTAATTTCTAATATGGCAGATTAGTGCAATGGATTTAAGCTCCATATATAAAGTATTTTACTTTTATTAGAATAACTAATGTCAACATGAGCAAATTTAGGTTTACAAGATAGTTCTTCACCACTAATAGAACAATTAATTTTTTTTCATGATCATACTTTATTAATTTTAGTAATAATTACTGTTTTAGTCGGTTATTTGATAATTATACTATTATTTAACAAATATGTAAATCGATACCTTTTACATGGACAAACTATTGAAATTATTTGAACTATTTTACCAGCAATTATTCTACTATTTATTGCTTTTCCTTCACTTCGTTTATTATATTTATTAGATGAAATTAATGAACCTTCTATTACCTTAAAAACAATTGGACATCAATGATACTGAAGTTATGAATATTCAGACTTTAATAACATTGAATTTGACTCTTATATAATCCCATCTAACGAACTATCATTAGATAGTTTCCGACTATTAGATGTAGATAATCGAGTAGTACTCCCAATAAATTCTCAAATTCGAATTTTAGTAACAGCTGCAGATGTAATTCATTCTTGAACAATTCCTGCTTTAGGAGTAAAGGTTGATGGAACCCCTGGACGACTTAATCAAACTAATTTCTTAATTAACCGACCAGGATTATTTTATGGACAATGTTCAGAAATTTGCGGAGCTAATCACAGTTTTATACCAATTGTAATTGAAAGAATTCCTGTAAATTACTTTATTAAATGAATTTCTAATAATATAAACTCTTCATTAGATGACTGAAAGCAAGTACTGGTCTCTTAAACCACTTTATAGTAAATTAGCACTTACTTCTAATGAAAAAATTAGTTAAATAAATAACATTAGTTTGTCAAACTAAAATTATCAATTCATTGATATTTTTTAATCCCTCAAATAGCACCAATTGGTTGATTAAGTTTATTTATTATTTTTTCTATTGCATTTGTAATTTTTAATATAATAAATTATTACTCTTTTATTCCTACTATACCTAAATCAAGTCTTTCGATTAAATCCCAATCAATTAATTCACTAAATTGAAAATGATAACAAATTTATTCTCAGTATTCGACCCTTCTTCTAGCATTTTCAATTTATCATTAAATTGACTAAGAACTTTTCTAGGAATTTTAATAATTCCATCTGCTTACTGACTTATACCTTCACGTTACCATATTTTTTGAAATAATATTTTATTAACTTTACACAAAGAATTTAAAACTCTATTAGGACCCATAGGAGCTAACGGTTCAACTTTTTTATTCGTATCATTATTTTCAATAATCTTATTTAATAATTTTATAGGATTATTCCCATATATTTTTACAAGAACAAGTCATTTAACTCTAACATTAACATTAGCCTTACCTTTATGATTATGTTTTATATTATTTGGATGAATTAATAATACCCAACACATATTTGCTCATTTAGTTCCTCAAGGAACCCCTGCTATTTTAATACCATTTATAGTATGTATTGAAACAATTAGTAACATTATTCGACCTGGAACCTTAGCTGTTCGATTAACTGCTAATATAATTGCAGGACATTTACTACTTACTCTTTTAGGAAATACTGGTCCTTCAATATCAACTATTTTATTAAGAATATTAATTATTACTCAAATTGCCTTATTAGTCTTAGAATCAGCAGTTGCTATAATTCAATCCTATGTATTTGCTGTTCTTTCTACACTTTATTCTAGAGAAGTAAACTAATGTCAACTCACTCAAACCACCCCTTCCATTTAGTCGACTATAGACCATGACCTTTAACTGCCTCAATTGGGGCAATAACAACTGTTGCTGGGATAGTGAAATGATTTCATCAATATAATATATCTCTATTTCTTCTAGGAAATATCATTACTATTTTAACTGTTTATCAATGATGACGAGACGTTTCTCGTGAAGGAACATTCCAAGGTCTTCACACTGAAGCTGTAACAACAGGATTACGATGAGGAATAATTCTATTTATTTTATCAGAAGTTTTATTTTTTGTTTCTTTTTTTTGAGCATTTTTTCATAGTAGTTTATCTCCTTCTATTGAATTAGGAGCTATTTGACCCCCTATAGGAATTACTCCATTTAATCCATTTCAAATTCCACTATTAAATACTGTAATTTTATTAACTTCAGGAATTACAGTAACTTGAGCTCATCATAGATTAATGGAAGGAAACCATTCTCAAGCAACACAAAGTCTATTCTTTACAGTAACTTTAGGTATTTACTTTACAATTCTTCAAGCATACGAATATATTGAAGCTCCATTCACTATTGCTGACTCAGTTTATGGATCAACATTTTTTATAGCAACAGGATTCCATGGAGTTCACGTATTAATTGGAACTACATTTTTACTAATTTGTTTAATTCGACATTTAAATAATCACTTTTCTAAAAATCATCACTTTGGATTTGAAGCTGCCGCATGATACTGACACTTTGTTGATATTGTATGATTATTCCTTTATGTATCAATTTATTGATGAGGAGGTTAATTAATTATCTATATAGTATAAAAAGTATATTTGACTTCCAATCATATGGTCTATTATTAATAGTATAGATAATTTTATCAATTTTAACAATAAGTCTAATTATTTTAACAATTTCTATAATAGTAATATTATTAGCATCTATTCTATCAAAAAAAACATTAGTAGATCGAGAAAAATCTTCACCATTCGAATGTGGATTTGATCCTAAATCATCATCTCGTTTACCTTTTTCTTTACGATTCTTTTTAATTACAATTATTTTTCTTATTTTTGACGTAGAAATTGCATTAATTTTGCCAATTATTTGTATCATTAAATTTTCAAATCTTTTTATATGAACTACTACGTCAATTATTTTTATTTTAATTTTACTAATTGGTCTTTATCATGAATGAAATCAAGGAATGTTAAACTGATCTAACTAATAGGGTTGTAGTTAACTATAACATTTGATTTGCATTCAAAAAGTATTGATTATTCAATCTACCTTGAATATGAAGCGATAAATTGCAATTAGTTTCGACCTAATCTTAGGTATAATTTACCCTTATTCTTTAATTGAAGCCAAAAAGAGGCTTATCACTGTTAATGATAGAATTGAGATTTAAACTCCAATTAAAGAAGTATGATGTTCAAGAAAAAGCTGCTAACTTTTATCTTTTAATGGTTAAATTCCATTTATACTTCTTTAATTTATATAGTTTAAATAAAACATTACATTTTCATTGTAAAATTAAAAAAATTCTTTTTATAAATTACTAAAAAAAATTCACAATACTTATTCAAAGATAAATTTATCTCCCTAACATCTTCAGTGTCATACTCTAATTATAAGCTATTTGAATAAAAACAAATTATATACATATATATAACTACAATTCAAAGAATAAAACTTAATAAATAAACCTTTAAATTATTATTTTGTAATACCTGATTTAATTGAGAATTTTTAACTAAATTATAATACAATTGTTGACCACCAAAATATTCAGATCATCCCTGATCAAAAGATTTTACAGCTAACTTACCAACAACTAAAGGATAGTTTATAATTCCATAAGTAGAAATATAAGGTATAAATCATATTGATCCTAAAAAATAAGATGAATTATAATTATTTAAAGCCTTATTAAAAAAAAATAAAGAAACATTAGAAATTAAGTAACCTATTAACCCTCCAACAATACACACAAATAATGTTAATAACTTTAGATAAAAAGGTAAAACTACTACTATAGGACTAGGAAAAATTAATCATCTTAACATTCTTCCACCAAAAATTCTTAAAATTAATAATCCTATTATACTTTTTAATATAACTCAACCTTCATCATTCAATATATTTAAAGAAGAAAAATTTGAATCTCCAGTTATAGTATAATAAACTAATCGAAAAGAATAACAAACTGTTAAACCTGTAGAAAAAAAATATAAAAAAAAAGAAAATATATTAATATAAGATAAAGAAACTATTTCTAAAATTAAATCCTTTGAATAAAATCCTGCTAAAAAAGGTATTCCGCATAAAGCCAAATTAGCAACATTAAAACAAGAAGAAGTTAAAGGTATTATTAGTCTTAATCTACCCATTAAACGAATATCTTGACAATTATTTATATTATGAATAATAGCCCCAGCACACATAAACAATAAAGCCTTAAATAAAGCATGAGTTAATAAATGAAAAAATGCTAACTTATAGTAACCTATTGACAAAATACTCATTATTAACCCTAGCTGACTTAAAGTAGATAAAGCAATAATTTTTTTTAAATCAAATTCATAATTAGCTCCTAACCCAGCTATAAACATTGTTAAACCAGAAATTAATAATAATAAATTTCCTATTCATGATCTTCTTAAAACAATATTAAACCGAATTAATAAATAAACACCAGCTGTTACTAGAGTAGAAGAATGAACTAAAGCAGAAACAGGAGTTGGAGCTGCTATCGCAGCAGGCAACCAAGATGAAAAAGGAATCTGAGCACTTTTAGTTATTGCTGCTAATATTACTAAACTACCAATAATTAATATTTCCAAATCACTTTTCATTACTTCTAAATAAAATACATAATTTCATCTTCCATAATTTAATATTCAAGCAATAGCTAATAACAAAGCTACATCTCCAATTCGATTTGATAATGCTGTTAATATACCAGCATTATAAGATTTTACATTTTGAAAATAAATTACTAAACAATAAGAAACAAGTCCTAATCCATCTCATCCTAATAAAATTCTAATTAAATTTGGACTAATAATTAATAACATTATTGAACTCACAAACATTAACACTAATATAATAAACCGATTAATTTTATAATCACTACTCATATATTCCTTTCTATAAAAAATTACTAAAGAAGAAATTATTAATACAAATGATATAAAAATTAAACTTATTCAATCAAATAACAAAGTTATAACAATATTTATTGAATTAAAAGATACTACCTCTCATTCAATAAAAATACTATAATCATTCATAATAAAAATGATACCTAATAAAAAACTAAATAATCTAAAAAAAAATAAACTAACAAATCTAATTGTACAAATTGATAAATATTTCACGGTTTAAAGGGAATAACTCCCATCAATGACACCACAAATCAATATTTTTATTAAACTATTTAAACATAATCACAATATACACATATCTCCCCTCAAAATTAATAAATTTAAAGGAAATCAATGTAAAAATAAAAGTAAAAATTCCCGAACAGAACCTCCTCTAAAAGAATACGCCCCTGAAAAAATCTTACCATGTTGACTATAAGCATATAAATATAAAGTATAAGCCGCTCTAAAAAATGATAATAAAGATAATATTAATATAGAAACTCAAGATCAACTCACAATTCTATTAATTAAAGAAATTTCTCCTAATAAATTTAATGTTGGAGGAGCTGCTATATTAGCAGAACTTAATAAAAATCATCATAAAGCTATAGAAGGTATAAAATTTAATAACCCCTTATTAATTAATAATCTACGACTCCCCAATCGTTCATAAGAAATATTTGCTAAACAAAATAATCCTGAAGAACACAATCCATGAGCAATTATTAAAGTATAAGAACCACAAATTCCAGAATAAGTTATTGTTATTAATCCCGCTAAAACAATTCCTATATGAGCAACTGAAGAATAAGCAATTAAAGCCTTTAAATCTGTTTGACGTAAACAAATTAAGCTGACTAACACTCCTCCCACTAAACTAATTCTAACTCAAATATAATTAAATTTAAGCCCTATTAATTGTATAAAAGGTAAAACTCGCAATAAACCGTATCCCCCTAACTTCAATATAATACCAGCCAAAATTATAGAACCAGAAACAGGAGCTTCTACATGAGCCTTAGGAAGTCATAAATGAACTAAAAATATTGGTATCTTAACTAAAAAAGCCATCACTAAAGAAAAATATAAAATTTCTAATTCAAACATATAATTATTTAATAAATAAAAATTTATAGTTCCTGTAACCTTATAAGTATAAAAAATACCCACTAACATAGGTAAAGAAACTAATAAAGTATAAAATAATAAATAAACACCAGCTTGTAAACGTTCAGGCTGATATCCTCAACCTAAAATTAAAAATAATGTTGGAATTAATCTTCTTTCAAAAAATAAATAAAACATAAATAAACTTATTCTTCTAAAAGTTAAAACTAATATAACTAATAATAAAATAATATTAACTAAAAATAAATTTACATAGTTATTATACTTATAAACAGATTCTCTAGCCATTAATATTAAAGAAACAATTCATAAACTTAATAAAATCAACCCATAAGAAATTATGTCACACCCCAAAAAATAAGAAATAGATATAAAATAATTTCTATACATATTTATTAAAATAAAAATAAATCTTAATAAAAATAAAAAACTTTGAACCATTCAATAAGTATTATGTATTAAACATAAAGGAAATAAAAATAAAATAAAAATAATAATTTTTAACATTGTAAAATATTAAAGCTTTGAAAATAATCATTACCATGAGTACGAATTATACTAACCAAAATAGAAAGACCTAATGCCCCTTCACATACACTAAAAGTTAAAAATATTATTCTAAAAAAAAATTCAAAATTAAGTATATTTAAATAAATAAATAATAATAAAAATAATCTTAAAACAATATATTCTAATCTTAATAATATTGATAATAAATGTTTACGATTAGAAACAAAAGTAAACACCCCTATAATAAATAAAATACTCGATAAAACTCAATTTAAAATTGTTAACATTAGTTTTAATAGTTTAATAAAAACATTGGTCTTGTAAATCAAAAATAAGAAATATTCTTTTAAAACTTCAAGAGAAAAGAAATTTCTTTATCATTAATCCCCAAAATTAATATTTTAATTAAACTACCTCTTGATATTATACAATGAATTTTAATAACATTATTACTTATTTTTAATTTTATTTTTTTTAATATAAAACACCCCTTAGCTATAGGATTAACTTTATTAATTCAAACAACATTAATTTGTTTAACTTCAGGATTAATAACTAAAACATTCTGATTCTCTTATATTCTATTTCTAGTATTCTTAGGAGGAATACTAGTTCTATTTATTTACGTAACATCATTAGCTTCTAACGAAATATTTTCTTTTTCAATTAAATTAATAATAACAACAATTATTATATTTTTATTAAGAATTTCTATTCTATTCTTTATTGATAAAAATATTCTTACGCAATATACAAATATAGAAATTAAATCAATTTTTGATATAAATTCTTACATTATAGAAAATTCTATGTCTCTTGTAAAATTATATAATTACCCAACAAATTTATTAACTATTATATTAATAAATTACCTTTTAATTACATTAATTGCTGTAGTTAAAATTACTAAATTATTTAAGGGTCCCCTACGACCTATATTCAACTAATGAACAAACCTTTACGAGTTAAACACCCTATTCTTAAAATTGCAAATGGAGCTCTAGTAGATCTTCCAGCACCAATTAATATTTCTGCATGATGAAATTTTGGATCCCTTTTATTTTTATGCTTAATAATTCAAATCCTTACTGGACTATTTTTAGCTATACACTATACAGCAGACATTAATTTAGCATTCAATAGTGTTAATCACATTTGTCGAGATGTAAACTATGGATGATTATTACGAACTATACACGCTAATGGTGCATCATTCTTCTTTATTTGTATTTATTTACATGTAGGGCGAGGAATTTACTATGGCTCATATTTATTTACTCCTACTTGACTAGTAGGAGTAATTATTCTATTTTTAGTAATAGGAACTGCCTTTATAGGATATGTATTACCATGAGGACAAATATCTTTTTGAGGAGCTACTGTTATTACTAATTTACTTTCAGCTATCCCCTACTTAGGAATTGATTTAGTACAATGAGTATGAGGAGGATTCGCAGTTGACAATGCCACCCTTACACGATTCTTTACTTTTCACTTTATTTTACCTTTTATTGTTTTAGCAATAACAATAATTCATATTTTATTTTTACATGAAACAGGTTCTAATAACCCTATAGGACTAAATTCAAATATTGATAAAATTCCTTTCCACCCATATTTTACATATAAGGATATTGTTGGATTTGTTATTATAACAATAATTTTAATTTTATTAGTTCTAATTAATCCCTATTTATTAGGAGATCCTGATAATTTTATTCCAGCCAACCCACTAGTTACTCCAGTTCATATTCAACCTGAATGATATTTCCTATTTGCTTATGCTATTCTACGTTCTATTCCTAATAAATTAGGAGGAGTAATTGCTCTTGTTCTTTCTATTGCTATTCTAGCCATTCTCCCATTTTACCATTTAAGTAAATTCCGAGGAATCCAATTTTACCCAATTAATCAAATTTTATTCTGATTAATAACAGTAACTGTAATTTTATTAACATGAATTGGAGCACGACCAGTAGAAGAACCTTATGTTTTAATTGGACAAATTTTAACAGTAGTATATTTTTCTTATTTCATATTTAATCCACTAATTATTAAATGATGAGATAACTTATTAAACTAGTTAATGAGCTTGAAATAAGCATATGTTTTGAAAACATAAGATAGAAATTAAATTTTCTATTAACTTTACTAAAAAAAAATATCTAAATTAAATAAATTAAAAAAACCTTAAATCCTACAAAAAATAACAAAAAATTTAATGAAAAAGGTAGAAATCTCTTTCAAGCTAAATATATCAATTTATCATACCGAAACCGAGGTAAAGTTCCCCGAACCCAAATAAATATAAAAGAAATAAAAGTTAACTTAACATAAAATATTAAAGAAAATACATCTCTACCTAAAAATATTACACAAAATAATATTCTTATAAATAAAATACTTGCGTATTCAGCTAAAAAAATTAAAGCAAATCCTCCTCTTCTATATTCTACATTAAATCCAGAAACTAATTCAGATTCCCCTTCTGCAAAATCAAAAGGAGTACGATTAGTTTCTGCTAAAGAAATTCTAAATCAAACTAAAGCTATAGGAAATATAATAAATAAAAATCACATAAATAATTGATACTTATAAAATATTAATATATTATATCCTCCAATTAAAAAAATAAAACTTAATAATACTAAAGCTAAACTAACTTCATAAGAAATAGTCTGAGCAACCGCCCGTAACCCTCCTAATAAAGCATAATTAGAATTAGAAGATCAACCAGCAATTATTACAGTATAAACCCCTAAACTTGTACAGCATAAAAAAAACAATAATCCTAAATTAAAAGAAAAAAGCTTAACAAATAAAGGTATACATATTCAAACTAATAAAGAAAGGAATAAAGAAAAAATAGGAGAAAAATAATAAGAAATATAATTTGACAATAAAGGATAAGTCTGTTCCTTAGTAAATAACTTGATTGCATCACAAAAAGGCTGAGGAATACCTGCAATACCTACCTTATTAGGACCCTTACGAATTTGAATATATCCTAAAACTTTACGTTCTAAAAGAGTTAAAAAAGCAACTCTTACAAGTACAAAAATAATTAATAACAAACTACCAACAATAAACAATAAATTTTCTATAAAAAACAAGTACTATTTGTGATAAAAATTCACATAAATAAATTCTAAATTTATTGCACTAATCTGCCAAAATAGTATAAATTATTTATATTCAATATAAAAATAATTATTTATTAAATATTAGGTCCTTTCGTACTGAAATATTTTAACTTTTTAAAGATAGAAACCAACCTGGCTTACGCCGGTTTGAACTCAGATCATGTAAGAATTTAAAAGTCGAACAGACTTAAAATTTAAGCGGCTACACCTAAAATTATATCTTAATCCAACATCGAGGTCGCAATCTTTTTTATCGATATGAACTCTCCAAAAAAATTACGCTGTTATCCCTAAAGTAACTTATTTTTTTAATCGCTATTAACGGATCAATTATTCATAAATTAATGATTTTAAAAATTAAAAGTTTATTAAATTTTAATATCACCCCAATAAAATATAATCAATTATTATAACAAAAATAATCTACAAAATTCTAATAATATATATATATAAAGATTTATAGGGTCTTCTCGTCTTTTAATTTTATTTTAGCTTTTTGACTAAAAAATAAAATTCTATTATAAATTTTTATGAAACAGTTAATATCTCGTCCAACCATTCATACCAGCCTTCAATTAAAAGACTAATGATTATGCTACCTTTGCACAGTTAGTATACTGCGGCCATTTAAATTATTCAGTGGGCAGGCTAGACTTTAAAAAAAATTCAAAAAGACATGTTTTTGTTAAACAGGCGAACATTATTTTTGCCGAGTTCTTTATAAAAACTTATCAACTAATTATATTTATACAAAATAATATACTAATTTTATCATTATTTTTTTATTTTTATCATTAAAATAAATACTTTAATACATAATTAAAATTTAATAAATAATTCATATTATAAAATAAATTATAACAATTTCATTAATAATAGCTATTTCTAAGCTTATATTTATTAAATTATTTAATAATTTTTAATAATTTATTTCATAGCTTATCCCACAAAATATTAAAATTAAATAATTATTTAATTAATATATTTAACTAAATAATATAAAATTTCTAAATTAAATTTATTTCTTAAAGAACTAGATACCTTTAAAAACGAATAACATTTCATTTCTAATATATTATACAAAATAATTTTGTCACATTAACTTTTATAATATATTAACTCTTTTAAAATCGAGAAAATTATAATACATAATTTTTATTTGATAAACCCTGATACACAAGGTACAATAAATTAAATTTTCTTTTAAAATATTAATTTTTCAAATTATTTCAATTTTCTTTCACAATACTATTTAACTATAATTAAATTTATTTTTTCTTTATAAAATACTCAAACAAAACTTTTAATAATTATTTTTAATAATTTATAATAAAAAAAAAATTAATTAATAAATAAAATATAATCAATTTATATTGATTTGCACAAAAATCTTTTCAATGTAAATGAAATGCTTTACTGAATAAGCTTTAAATTGCATTCTAGGTACACTTTCCAGTACATCTACTATGTTACGACTTATCTTACCTTAGTAATAAGAGTGACGGGCGATGTGTGCATATTTTAGAGCTAAAATCAAATTATTAATCTCTATAATTTTACTATCAAATCCACTTTCAATAAATTTTTCAAATTTATATCCATTTAAATAATTTTATTGTAACCCATCAATACTTAAATATAAGCTACACCTTGATCTGATATATTTTCTTTTTAAAAATCTTGAAAATTAACTTTCTTATAAAATATTCTAATAACGACGGTATATAAACTGAATACAAACTTAAGTAAGGTCCATCGTGGATTATCGATTACAAGACAGGTTCCTCTGAATAGACTAAAATACCGCCAAATTTTTTAAGTTTCAAGAACATAACTACTACTACCTTAGTTTTTCAAAATACATTTTAAATAATAGGGTATCTAATCCTAGTTTATTAATAAAATTTCCAAGCTTTAATTATTTTATTTAAAATTATTATAAATTTAAAATTTCACCTAATAAATTTATTTTTATTTTATAAATAACCAATTTAACTCTAACTAAATAAATTTATTTGTATTATTCGTATAACCGCGGCTGCTGGCACAAATTTAGCCAATACTCTTCAATATTACTATTTCTAAGTTTCCTTAATTAATAATATTAATTACTGCGACTAATAAAAAAATTATTTACTATTAAAATAAATAAATATTCACACAAAAATTTACATATAAATTAAACTGATAACAAATTTAAAAGCCAAAATAAAACTTTATAAGATAAAATAAAATTATATAATAAATAATTTTCATAAATAATATTAATATAAATAAATTTATTTAGTATAATTATTTTTAAATTAAATTTTTATGTACAAAAAAAACAAGAAAACTCAATTATTACG